GCTAGCGTAGCTTAACTAAAGCATAACACTGAAGATGTTAAGATGGACCCTAGAAAGTCCCGTAAGCACAAAAGCTTGGTCCTGACTTTCCTGTCAGCTTTGATTTAATTTATACATGCAAGTATCTGCAACCCTGTGAGGACGCCCTCACTACACCTTTAAGGACTAGTAGGGCAGGCATAAGGCACAACCCCAAGTTAGCCCACAACGCCTAGCTATGGCCACACCCCCAAGGGTACTCAGCAGTAGCAAACATTAGGCCATAAGTGAAAACTTGACCTAGTTAAAATCAAGAGGGCCGGTTAAACTCGTGCCAGCCACCGCGGTTATACGAGGGGCCCAAGTTGACAAGCTAACGGCGTAAAAAGTGGGTCGTATGACATAAAAACTAAAGCCAAACACCTTCAAAGTTGTTATACACTATCGAAGGCAGGAAGTACTTCCACGAAAGTGACTTTAAACCTTACAACCCCACGAAAGCTAGGGAAACAAACTGGGATTAGATACCCCACTATGCCTAGCCCTAAACACAGGTTTTATTTTACACCTTTATTTGCCAGGGAACTACGAGCCGCAGCTTAAAACCCAAAGGACTTGGCGGTGCTTTAGACCCCCCTAGAGGAGCCTGTTCTAGAACCGATGATCCCCGTTAAACCTCACCTTCTCTCGTATTTTCCGCCTATATACCGCCGTCGTCAGCTTACCCTATGAAGGATCTAAAGTAAGCACAATTGGCAATGCCTAAAACGCCAGGTCGAGGTGTAGCCAACGAGAAGGGAAGAAATGGGCTACATTTGCTGCCCCAGCAAATACGGATGATGTACTGAAACAAATATCTAAAGGAGGATTTAGCAGTAAGGAGGGAAATAGAGTGTCCCCCTGAAGCCGGCCATGAAGCGCGCACACACCGCCCGTCACTCTCCCCGATAAAACATTAAATATAACTAAACAACCATAAAAAAAGAGGGGAGATAAGTCGTAACATGGTAAGTGTACCGGAAGGTGCACTTGGAAAAAATCAGAGTGTAGCTTAAGTAGTACAGCAGCTCCCTTACACTGAGAAGATTCCCGTGCAAATCGGGCCACACTGAACCCACACCTCCCACCAGCTAGCTCACCCCCCAAAATTCAACAAACAAACATTCACTAAACCCAAACACCCTTAAAAAACAAAACAAATCATTTTTCCCCCCTAGTATAGGTGACAGAAAAGGATCAAAGACGCAATAGATAAAGTACCGCAAGGGAAAGCTGAAAGAGAAATGAAATAACCCAGTAAAGAGAGAAAAAGCAAAGACTACACCTTGTACCTTTTGCATCATGAATTAGTTAGAAACCTTCAAGCAAAGAGCACTTTAGTTTGAAACCCCGAAACTGGACGAGCTACTCCAAGACTGCCTTTAAGGGCTAACCCGTCTCTGTAGCAAAAGAGTGGGGAGAGCTTAGAGTAGAGGTGACAGACCTAACGAGCCCAGTTATAGCTGGTTGCCTATAAAATGAATAGAAGTTCAGCCTTTAAGTTTCTTTATTCGACCACAATCAAAGTACCCTACTGATACCAAGAAACTTAAAGAGTTATTCAAAGGGGGTACACCCCCTTTGAAAAAAGATACAACTTTATTAAGAAGGCTAAAGACCAAAAATCAACAAGGCAAATACCTTAGTAGGCCTGAAAGCAGCCACCCATGCAGAAAGCGTTAAAGCTCAAGTACTATGCCCACCCCTCAAATATCGATAATAAAATCTTAAACCCCTTTACCAATAATAGGCCAACTTATGTAAACATAAGAAAGATACTGCTAACATGAGTAATAAGGGGGCCAAGACCCCCTCCAAGGCACCTGTTTACATCAGAACGAACTCACACTGAAAATTAACGCCCCCAACCAAAGAGGGAAATGATAGAACCAAATTAACCTAGAAAAACTCTCAAACTCAAAGCGTTAACCCCACACAGGTGTGCCCAAGGAAAGACTAACAGAAAGAGAAGGAACTCGGCAAACACCGGCCCCGCCTGTTTACCAAAAACATCGCCTCTTGCACACTAAACGTATAAGAGGTCCTGCCTGCCCTGTGACCTAATAGTTTAACGGCCGCGGTATCCCAACCGCGCGAAGGTAGCGAAATCACTTGTTTTTTAAATGGAGACCAGTATGAACGGCTTTACGAGGGCCAAACTGTCTCCTCTTTCTAGTCAATGAAATTGATCTCCCCGTGCAGAAGCGGGGATACCTCCATAAGACGAGAAGACCCTATGGAGCTTTAGACAAAAGACAGCCCACTTAAAAGTTTACTAAATCAATGAAAACAACAAAGTGACCTTCTGTCCTTATGTCTTTGGTTGGGGCGACCATGGAGCAACAAAAAACCTCCACGTGGAATGGGGACTACCCCCTCAAAACCAGAGCCACAGCTCTCACAAACAGAAAATCTGACCAATAAGACCCGGCACAAGCCGATCAACGGAATGAGTTACCCTAGGGATAACAGCGCAATCCTCTTTTAGAGCCCATATCGACAAGAGGGTTTACGACCTCGATGTTGGATCAGGACCCCCTAATGGTGCAGCCGCTATTAAGGGTTCGTTTGTTCAACGATTAAAGTCCTACGTGATCTGAGTTCAGACCGGAGAAATCCAGGTCGGTTTCTATCTATGTAATGCTCTTTTCTCGTACGAAAGGATCGAAAAGAGGGGGCCCATGCTCAAAGTAAACCCCACCCCCACCTAATGAAATCAACTAAACTAGAAAAAAGGGCATACACATACCCCTAAGAAAAAGGCAAGTTAAGGTGGCAGAGCCCGGAATAATGCAAAAGACCTAAGCCCTTTGAACAGAGGTTCAAATCCTCTCCCTAACTATGATTACCACAATCCTCACACACATTATCAACCCCCTCGCATATATTGTACCTGTTTTACTGGCTGTTGCATTTTTAACACTACTAGAACGAAAAGTTCTAGGATATATACAACTACGAAAAGGCCCAAATGTTGTTGGCCCCTACGGACTTTTACAACCAATTGCAGATGGTGTTAAACTTTTTATTAAAGAGCCAGTACGCCCATCCACATCTTCTCCAGTCCTCTTCCTTCTTGCCCCAATAATAGCCCTCACACTTGCCTTAATTCTTTGAGCCCCCCTCCCACTTCCACATCCTGTAACTGACTTAAACCTAAGCATTCTATTCATCCTTGCCCTTTCTAGCCTTGCAGTCTACTCCATTCTAGGAGCTGGATGAGCATCCAACTCCAAGTATGCCCTAATCGGGGCCTTGCGGGCTGTTGCACAAACAATTTCATATGAAGTTAGCCTAGGGCTTATCCTCCTTAGCACGATCCTCTTCACAGGAGGATTTGCTCTTCAAACATTTAATATTGCACAAGAAAGCATTTGACTAGTATTCCCAGCTTGACCCCTAGCTGCAATATGATACATCTCAACCCTAGCAGAAACAAACCGAGCCCCCTTCGACCTTACAGAAGGAGAATCTGAACTCGTCTCAGGGTTTAATGTAGAATATGCAGGAGGCCCCTTCGCCCTATTTTTTCTTGCAGAATATGCTAATATTCTCATAATAAATACACTTTCTGCCGCACTATTCCTAGGAGCCTCCCACCTTCCCTACTACCCAGAAATTACAACAATTAACCTTATAATTAAAGCAGCTCTCCTCTCCATTGTTTTCCTTTGAGTACGGGCCTCCTACCCTCGGTTCCGCTATGACCAACTCATACATCTTATTTGAAAAAACTTCTTACCACTCACCCTGGCCCTTGTAATTTGACACTTTTCTCTACCCCTAGCATTTGCAAGCCTTCCCCCTCAATTTTAACATAGGAGCCGTGCCTGAAGCATAGGGTTACTTTGATAGAGTAAAAAATGGAGGTTAGAATCCTCCCGTCTCCTTAGAAAGAAGGGATTTGAACCCAATCTTAAGAGATCAAAACTCTTAGTGCTCCCATTACACCACTTCCTAGTAAAGTCAGCTAAAATAAGCTTTTGGGCCCATACCCCAAACATGTTGGTTAAAATCCTTCCTTTACTAATGAACCCTTACATCATAGCCCTCCTTTTACTAGGACTAGTTATGGGGACTACTATTACTGTCTCCAGCTCTCACTGACTTCTTGCATGAATAGGGCTAGAGATTAATACACTAGCCATTATTCCCCTAATAGCCCAAAATCACCACCCTCGAGCAATTGAAGCCACCACCAAATATTTCTTAACACAAGCAACAGCTGCAGCAACTCTACTTTTTGCTAGTATCACAAATGCATGACTGGTTGGTCAATGAGACATCACACAAATAACCCACCCAATCCCAACAACAATAATTATTATTGCCCTAGCAATAAAAGTTGGCTTAGCCCCCCTACACACATGACTTCCAGAAGTTCTTCAAGGCCTAACCCTGACAACAGGACTAATCCTCTCAACATGACAAAAATTAGCCCCATTCGCCCTACTTATTCAAATCCCCCACCCAAATCAAGAACTCTTAATTTTACTTGGCCTAACCTCTACACTAGTCGGGGGCTGAGGCGGACTTAACCAAACACAACTACGAAAAATTTTAGCCTACTCATCAATTGCACATCTTGGCTGAATAATCCTTATTATTCAATTTGCCCCCTCCCTGACACTCCTTGCCCTAATTATATACTTAATCATAACAACAGCTACATTTCTCACCCTGAAAAACAATAAAGCAACAAACATCAATACCCTATCAACATCCTGAGCCAAAGCACCCCTCCTCACCACCGCCACCCCCCTCCTACTCTTGTCCTTAGGGGGCCTTCCCCCAATAACAGGTTTCTTACCCAAATGACTCATCCTTCAAGAACTAACAAAACAACAACTCCCCACAACAGCTGTCCTAGCAGCCTTAACTGCCCTCCTAAGCCTCTACTTCTACTTACGCCTCTGCTATGCAATAACACTTACAATACCCCCAAACAACCTATCAAACACAAGCCTATGACGTCTACCTTCCCTCCACTCCCCGCTTCTACTTGCCCTAACCACCACCTCAGCAATCCTCCTACTTCCCATCTCCCCTGCAATCACAGCCCTAATAAACCTTTAAAAGAGGCTTAGGATAATACTAGACCAGAGGCCTTCAAAGCCTTAAGTGGAAGTGAAAATCTTCCAGCCCCTGAATAAGACTTACAGGACACTAACCCGCATCTTCTGCATGCAAAACAGACACTTTAATTAAGCTAAAGCCTTTCTAGACGGGAAGGCCTCGATCCTACAAACTTTTAGTTAACAGCTAAATGCCCTAACCAGTGAGCATCCGTCTACCTTTCCCCCGCCCGCCGGGCAAAAGGGCGGGGGAAAGCCCCGGCAGACGTTAGTCTGCATCTTAAGATTTGCAATCTTACATGTAACACCCCAGAGCCTGGTAAAAAGAGGACTTAAACCTCTGTTTATGGGGCTACAACCCACCACTTAAACTCTCAGTCATTTTACCTGTGGCAATTACCCGCTGATTTTTCTCGACAAATCATAAAGACATTGGCACCCTCTATCTTGTATTTGGTGCTTGAGCAGGAATAGTAGGCACAGCTTTAAGCCTTCTAATTCGAGCTGAACTAGGCCAACCAGGGGCTCTCCTGGGTGATGATCAAATTTATAATGTGATCGTTACAGCACATGCCTTTGTAATAATTTTCTTTATAGTTATACCTGTTATAATTGGGGGCTTTGGAAACTGGTTGGTACCTCTAATGATTGGGGCCCCAGATATGGCCTTCCCACGAATGAATAACATAAGCTTTTGACTTCTTCCTCCATCCTTCCTTCTACTACTAGCATCTTCAGGAGTAGAAGCTGGAGCAGGAACTGGGTGGACAGTATATCCCCCCCTTGCAGGCAATCTAGCTCATGCTGGAGCCTCTGTAGATCTTACCATTTTTTCCCTTCACCTGGCTGGGATCTCTTCAATTCTGGGGGCTATTAACTTCATCACAACAATTTTAAATATGAAACCTCCAGCCATCTCACAGTATCAAACACCACTGTTTGTATGAGCTGTCCTTATTACAGCTGTACTACTTCTTCTATCCCTCCCAGTACTAGCAGCTGGTATCACAATACTTCTCACTGATCGAAATTTAAATACAACCTTCTTTGACCCCGCAGGCGGAGGCGACCCCATTCTCTACCAACACCTATTCTGATTTTTCGGTCACCCAGAAGTATACATTTTAATTCTTCCAGGATTTGGAATAATTTCCCACATTGTTGCTTACTATTCAGGTAAAAAAGAACCATTCGGGTACATGGGAATGGTGTGGGCAATGATGGCCATCGGCCTACTAGGATTCATTGTTTGAGCCCACCACATGTTCACAGTTGGGATAGATGTTGATACACGAGCATACTTCACTTCTGCCACAATAATTATCGCCATCCCCACAGGTGTGAAAATCTTTAGCTGACTAGCAACCCTCCATGGAGGTGCAATCAAATGAGAAACCCCACTTCTCTGATCCCTTGGCTTTATCTTCTTATTTACTGTTGGGGGCCTCACAGGTATTGTTCTCTCAAACTCATCCCTAGATGTTATGCTTCATGATACCTACTATGTAGTTGCACACTTCCACTACGTCCTGTCAATAGGAGCTGTATTTGCTATTATGGCTGGATTCGTACACTGATTTCCTCTCCTCTCAGGCTACACCCTACATAGCACATGATCAAAAATTCACTTTGGTGTAATATTTGTCGGAGTTAACCTAACCTTCTTCCCACAACACTTCCTAGGACTGGCTGGAATACCTCGTCGATACTCTGATTACCCAGATGCTTATGCACTTTGAAACACAATTTCTTCTCTAGGGTCCCTAATCTCATTGACTGCTGTAATTTTATTTATCTTTATTCTTTGAGAAGCCTTCACTGCCAAACGAGTAGTGTCATCTGTAGAACTTACATCAACAAATATTGAATGACTAAATGGCTGCCCTCCCCCATACCACACATTTGAGGAGCCCGCATTCGTTCAAGTTCGAAAAATTAACAAACGAGAAAGGGAGGATTTGAACCCCCATAAACCGGTTTCAAGCCAGCCACATCACCCTTCTGTCACTTTCTTAAGATACTAGTATAGATGTTAATACATTGCTTTGTCAAGGCAGAGTCGTGGGTTAAAACCCCACGTATCTTACTATGGCTCACCCCTCACAACTAGGATTCCAAGACGCAGCATCCCCTGTAATAGAAGAACTTATCCACTTCCACGACCATGCCCTTATAATTGTCATCCTCATTAGCACCTTTGTTCTTTATATTCTTGTAGCAATGGTCTCAACTAAGCTTACTAATATGTATATTCTGGACTCACAAGAAATTGAAATCATTTGAACCGTTCTCCCAGCTGTTATCCTCATTCTGATTGCACTTCCATCACTGCGAATTCTCTACCTAATAGATGAAGTAACTAATCCCCATCTTACAGTGAAAGCAATTGGCCACCAATGATACTGAACCTACGAATATACTGATTACCAAGAATTTTCATTTGACTCATACATAATCCCAACCCAAGACCTCACCCCAGGAATATTCCGCCTCCTAGATGTTGACCACCGAATAGTAGTACCAACTGAAGCTCCTGTACGAGTTCTTGTTACTGCAGAAGATGTTCTTCACTCTTGAGCTGTTCCTGCTTTAGGCGTCAAAATGGATGCTGTCCCAGGACGACTAAACCAAACAGCCTTTATTACCTCCCGCCCAGGGGTCTTCTATGGACAGTGTTCAGAAATTTGTGGTGCAAACCACAGCTTTATGCCCATTGCAGTAGAAGCAGTTCCTTTAAACTACTTCCAAGACTGGTCTCTACTAATACTTGAAGACCTTTCACCAAGAAGCTAAACCGGGCCCTCAGCGTCAGCCTTTTAAGCTGAAGAATGGTGCCTCCCAACCACCCTTGGTGATAAAATGCCACAACTAAAAACGGCCATTTGAATATTCCTTCTTTTAACCACTTGATTTGCCTATATAGCAATTATCTTCCCAAAAACAATAAACTACTGTACCACCTGTGACCCCATAGCTATTGCCCTGGGCATAGAAGAGTTCGGCCCCTGACTTTGATGGTGAGAATAGCTGCTACCAGCCTGTTTGACCAATTTGAATCCCCCATCCTCTTGGGTATTCCCCTAGTTGCCATTGCCCTTATCCTACCTTGCTTTTTCTTCCCATCCCCAGTTGGACGGTGAACTACCAACCGCTTACTAACCTTACAAAGCACTTTTGTTAATAATTTTACATCACAAACAATAAAACCTCTTAGCCTCGAAGGACACAAATGGGCCCTTCTACTAACATCCCTTATACTTTACCTTGTAACATTAAATACACTAGGCCTGCTTCCTTACACTTTTACCCCAACTACACAACTATCTGTCAACCTAGGCCTAGCAGTCCCCCTATGACTTGCCACTGTCCTAATTGGAATGCGAAATCAACCAACTAAGTCTTTAGCTCACTTTCTCCCTGAGGGAACCCCCACCCCCCTAATTCCAGTACTTATTATTATCGAAACCATTAGCCTATTTATCCGGCCAATAGCCCTTGGTGTTCGACTTACAGCCAATCTAACTGCAGGCCACCTGCTCATGCACCTAATTTCATTGGCAGCATACACCCTCATCTGCACAATACCAACAGTAGCCATCTTAACAACAATTGTCTTACTCTTACTCACAATCCTAGAAATTGCTGTTGCTGTAATCCAGGCTTATGTCTTTGTTCTTCTCCTAAGCCTATACCTTCAAGAAAATACCTATGGCCCACCAAGCACATGCATACCACATAGTAGACCCCAGCCCATGGCCCCTAACAGGAGCAATCGCTGCACTTTTAATAACCTCTGGCCTAGCTATCTGATTCCACTACAATAAAATATCTGTTATAGCACTTGGAACCGTCCTCCTACTCTTAACAATGTATCAATGATGACGAGACATCATCCGAGAGGGCACCTTTCAAGGACACCACACACCTCCCGTCCAAAAAGGCCTCCGATATGGTATAATTCTTTTTATTACATCAGAAGTCTTCTTCTTCCTTGGTTTCTTTTGAGCTTTCTTCCACTCAAGCTTAGCCCCCACCCCAGAAATTGGTGGCTGCTGACCCCCCTCAGGAATTACCCCATTAGACCCTTTCGGGGTCCCCCTATTAAATACAGCTGTTCTACTTGCCTCTGGTGTAACAGTTACATGAGCGCATCATAGCATTATAGAAGGTGAACGAAAACAAGCCATCCAATCCCTGGCCCTAACAATTCTTCTAGGCTGCTACTTCACCTTCCTACAAGCCATAGAGTATTATGAAGCCCCATTCACAATTGCTGACAGTGTCTATGGCTCAACTTTCTTTGTAGCCACAGGATTTCATGGACTACATGTAATTATTGGAACCTCCTTCTTAGCAGTCTGCCTTCTCCGTCAATACAACTATCACTTTACAGTTGAACACCACTTTGGATTTAAGGCAGCAGCCTGATATTGACATTTCGTAGACGTAGTTTGACTATTCCTCTATATCTCCATCTACTGATGAGGATCATATCTTTCTAGTATCAACTTAGTATAAGTGACTTCCAATCACCCGGTCTTGGTTAAATTCCAAGGAAAGACAATGAATCTTATTTCTACTGTAGTTTTTATTGCTATTGCCCTCTCAACAATCCTAGCAATTGTCTCCTTCTGACTCCCCCTAACAGCCCCCGACCAAGAAAAACTATCACCCTATGAATGTGGCTTTGACCCCCTTGGCTCAGCCCGGCTGCCCTTTTCAATACGATTCTTTCTAGTTGCCATCCTCTTTCTTCTATTTGACCTAGAAATCGCACTCCTCCTCCCCCTACCCTGGGGAGATCAACTCCCAAACCCTCTAAATACCTTTTTCTGAGCTGCCCTTGTTTTAGCTCTACTTACCCTTGGCCTAATTTATGAGTGAATACAAGGGGGCCTAGAATGGGCTGAATAGGTAATTATTTTAACTAAAATATTTGATTTCGGCTCAAAAGCTCGTGGTTAGAGTCCACAATTACCTAATGACCCCCACACATTTCTCCTTTTCAGCAGCTTTCATACTAAGTCTAGCCGGCCTTGCATTTCACCGCACCCACCTCCTATCTGCCCTCCTTTGCTTAGAAGGTATAATACTCTCCCTTTTTCTAGCCATATCTATCTGAACCCTTGAACTCAATACAACGAATTTCTCAGCCACCCCAATACTTCTTCTCGCATTCTCTGCTTGTGAAGCCAGTGCAGGCCTTGCCCTACTAGTAGCAACAGCCCGAACACATGGCACAGACCGCCTACAAAGCCTAAATCTCCTACAATGCTAAAAATTCTCATCCCCACAATCATGCTCATTCCTACAACCTGGCTTGCCCCCAAAAAACTAGTATGGCCCACAGCCCTAGCCCATAGCTTAATTATTGCCATTGCAAGCCTACTATGACTATGCTCCCCACATATAACTGGGTGATCCTCACTAAACCACTTTATGGCGTTAGACCTTTTATCAACCCCACTCCTCGTACTAACCTGCTGACTTCTCCCCCTAATAATTATAGCAAGCCAAAATCACATAGCCACTGAGCCAACTAACCGACAACGAATATATATTACCCTACTAACCTCCCTCCAAATCTTCCTTATTATAGCCTTTTCAGCAACTGAAGTGTTACTCTTTTATATTATATTTGAAGCAACCCTTGTCCCAACCTTGATTCTTATTACACGTTGAGGAAACCAAACAGAACGACTCAATGCTGGCACATATTTTTTATTCTACACCCTAGCAGGATCTCTTCCCCTACTAGTAGCCCTCCTTCTTATACAAAACGCCTCTGGGTCCCTCTCCCTACTTATCCTCCAATATACCCCAGCCCTCCCCCTAATCACAACTGCAGATAAAATATGATGAGCAGGCTGCCTACTTGCCTTCCTTGTTAAAATGCCACTGTATGGTATACACCTTTGACTCCCAAAAGCCCATGTAGAAGCCCCCATTGCAGGCTCTATAGTACTAGCCGCTGTCTTACTAAAGCTAGGAGGGTATGGCATAATACGTATAATAATTATACTAGAGCCCCTAACCAAAGAACTTAGTTATCCCTTTATCATTCTTGCCCTATGAGGGGTTGTCATAACAGGCTCCATCTGCTTACGACAAACAGACCTAAAATCACTGATTGCTTATTCCTCTGTAGGACACATGGGGTTAGTAGCAGGAGGGATCTTAATTCAAACACCTTGAGGGTTCTCAGGAGCCCTAATTTTGATAATTGCCCACGGACTTACTTCCTCTGCCCTTTTCTGCCTAGCCAATACCAACTATGAACGAACCCACACCCGAACGATAATTCTAGCCCGAGGTATACAAATAGTACTCCCACTAATAGCATCCTGATGATTCATTGCCAGCCTGGCAAATCTGGCACTTCCACCCCTCCCCAACCTCATGGGTGAGCTAATAATTATTGTTTCCCTTTTCAACTGATCCTGAACCACAATTGCCCTAACAGGAGCAGGAACTTTAATTACAGCAAGCTACTCTCTCTATATGTTTTTAATAACACAACGAGGACCCGTCCCCCAACATATTACTGCCCTAGACCCCTCACACACTCGAGAACACCTCCTATTAGCACTTCACCTGCTCCCCCTCATTCTACTAATTACAAAACCTGAACTAATCTGAGGGTGAACCTCATGTAGACATAGTTTAACAAAAACATTAGATTGTGATTCTAAGAACAGGGGTTAAAACCCTCTTGTCCACCCGAGAGAGGCTTGCCAGCAACAAAGACTGCTAATCATTGTGCCCTCGGTTGAATCCCGAAGCTCTTTCGAATGCTTTCAAAGGATAATAGTTAATCCATTGGTCTTAGGAGCCAAAAACTCTTGGTGCAAATCCAAGTGAAAGCTATGCATCCCACCCCTTTAATACTATCTTCAAGCCTAATTATCATTATTTCTTTACTCTTCTACCCCTTAATTACCACCCTTACCCCTCACCCAAAACCCCAGGAATGAGCACTGCAACAAGTAAAAACTGCTGTTAAATTAGCATTTTTTGTTAGCCTTTTGCCTTTATGCCTCTTCATTTCTGAAGGAGCAGAAGTCATTACCACAAACTGAACCTGAATAAATACCCTCGCATTCGACATCAATATTAGCTTAAAATTCGATTTTTATTCTCTTATCTTCACCCCAGTTGCCCTTTATGTAACCTGGTCGATCCTAGAATTTGCCTCATGATATATACATGCAGACCCAAACATAAACCGATTCTTTAAATACCTCCTCACCTTCCTCATTGCTATAATTATTCTAGTGACTGCCAATAATATATTCCAAATTTTTATTGGCTGAGAGGGAGTTGGTATTATATCTTTCCTTCTCATTGGATGGTGGTATGGTCGGGCAGACGCAAACACTGCTGCCCTTCAAGCAGTAATCTACAATCGAGTGGGCGACATTGGCTTGATCTTCTCCATGGCCTGAATAGCCACCAATCTTAACTCCTGAGAACTTCAACAAATCTTCTCAGCCCCCCACACCCTTGACCTTACTTTCCCCCTCCTGGGCCTAATTATTGCCGCAACTGGTAAATCTGCCCAATTTGGACTCCACCCATGGCTTCCCTCTGCCATGGAAGGTCCTACCCCGGTATCTGCCCTACTACATTCCAGCACAATGGTTGTAGCTGGTATTTTCCTCCTAATTCGAATAAGCCCACTTATAGAGAACTACCCAGCCATCCTCACAACATGTCTTTGCCTCGGTGCACTAACAACCCTTTTTACAGCTACATGTGCTCTGACCCAAAATGATATTAAAAAAATTGTTGCTTTCTCAACTTCTAGCCAACTTGGGCTAATAATAGTAACCATTGGCCTCAACCAACCTCAACTTGCCTTCCTACATATCTGCACACATGCATTTTTTAAAGCCATGCTTTTCCTGTGTTCTGGGTCCATTATCCACAGCCTAAATGATGAGCAAGATATTCGCAAAATAGGAGGTATACACCACCTCGCCCCATTTACCTCCTCTTGCCTTACAATTGGAAGCCTTGCCCTAACAGGTACCCCATTCCTGGCAGGCTTTTTCTCTAAAGATGCCATTATTGAAGCCCTAAACACATCCCACCTAAATGCCTGAGCCCTTATCCTCACCCTCATCGCCACTTCTTTCACTGCCATTTATAGCCTTCGTGTTATCTTCTTTGTGGCCATGGGCCACCCACGATTTAACACCCTATCACCAATTAATGAAAATAACCCCGCAGTGATTAACCCAATTAAACGACTTGCCTGAGGCAGTATTATTGCCGGCCTAGTAATTACAGCCAACATCACCCTGCCTAAAACCCCCATTATAACCATGCCCCCACTCCTTAAACTAGCTGCCCTATTAGTAACAATCACCGGCCTTCTAATTGCACTAGAGCTAGCCAACCTAACTGCTAAACAGCATAAAAAAACACCCATACTTCTACCCCACCACTTCTCCAACATGCTTGGATTCTTCCCAGCCATCATCCACCGCCTCCCCCCAAAAATTAATTTAATTCTAGGACAGTACATTGCTTCTCAAATAGTAGACCAAACATGATTAGAAAAAGTAGGACCTAAAACTGCCTACACAGCTAATCTTCCCTTAATTACAACAACAAGCAATGCCCAACAAGGCACAGTTAAAACTTTCCTAGCTTTCTTCCTTTTAACACTCACCCTAGCCCTTTTAACACTCACCCTCTAAACAGCTCGAAGAGCCCCCCGACTAAGCCCTCGACACACCTCCAAAACTACAAACAGGGTTAAAAGTAATACCCAAGCACTTAATACCAACATAAAACCGCCAGAAGAGTATAAAATAGCGACGCCCCCCACATCTGCCCGCAGTAAAGAAAACTCTGATCCCTCATCAGCTGTAAACCACAATCCCCCAAATCACCCATCTCAAAAAAAACTAGCCCCCAATACCACCCCTACCAAATAACCCACAGCATTCAAAGCAACCGATCGACTCCCCAAAGTCTCAGGAAATGGCTCTGCAGCCAAAGCTGCAGAATAGGCAAACACAACCAACATCCCACCCAAGTAAATTAAAAATAATACCAGCGATAAAAAAGGGGCCCCATGTCCCACAAGCACACCACAACCCATCCCTGACACAACAACCAATCCCAGAGCCCCAAAATAAGGAGAAGGGTTAGAAGCAACTACAACAACACCTAGCACAAGACCCAACATAAAAATACACATAATATATACCATCATTCCTGCCAGGATTTTAACCAGGACTAATGACTTGAAAAACCATCGTTGTTATTCAACTACAGGAAACCTAATGACTAGCCTACGAAAAACCCACCCTCTACTAAAAATTGCTAACAATGCACTTGTTGACCTTCCCGCCCCATCAAACCTCTCCGCATGGTGAAACTTCGGCTCCCTCCTAGGACTATGCTTGATTGTCCAAATCGTAACAGGCCTATTCCTTGCAATACATTATACTGCAGACGTATCCTCTGCCTTTAACTCTGTAGCACACATCTGCCGAGATGTAAACTATGGTTGATTTATTCGTAATATTCATGCCAATGGAGCCTCCTTCTTTTTTATCTGTATTTACCTCCACGTTGGCCGAGGGCTCTACTACGGCTCATACCTGTATAAAGAAACATGAAATGTTGGTGTAGTCCTTCTACTCTTAGTAATAATAACTGCTTTTGTTGGCTATGTATTACCCTGAGGTCAAATATCCTTCTGAGGGGCCACAGTAATTACTAATTTACTTTCCGCCGTCCCATATGTAGGAAATACCCTCGTCCAGTGGATCTGAGGGGGGTTCTCAGTAGATAATGCCACCTTAACACGATTCTTCACTTTTCACTTCCTACTTCCATTTGTAATCCTAGCCGTCACAATCCTCCACCTACTTTTCCTCCACGAAACAGGATCTAATAATCCCCTAGGTTTAAACTCAGATGCAGATAAAATCCCCTTCCACCCCTATTACACCTACAAAGACTTACTGGGGTTCTCAATTATAATTACTGCTCTAGGATCCCTAGCTCTATTTGCCCCAAATTACCTCGGAGACCCAGACAATTTCACACCTGCCAACCCCCTAGTCACACCCCCTCATATTAAGCCAGAATGATATTTTCTATTTGCTTATGCCATCCTCCGATCCATCCCCAACAAACTGGGAGGTGTACTTGCCCTTCTTGCATCCATTCTAGTACTCCTACTTGTTCCATTTCTTCACACATCCAAACAACGAGGAATAGCATTTCGCCCTCTTTCCCAATTCATCTTCTGAACCTTAGTTGCAGATGTGATTATTCTAACATGAATTGGAGGCATACCTGTTGAACACCCCTTTATTATTATTGGCCAAATTGCATCATTTCTCTACTTCTTCATCTTTCTAGTCCTCTTCCCCCTTGCTGGACTACTAGAAAACAAGCTTCTTCAACTACCCTGCAGCTGTAGCTCAGCGCCCAGAGCGCCGGTCTTGTAAACCGTCCGTCGGAGGTTAAAATCCTCCTCGCTGCTATCAAAGAGAGGAGATTTTAACTCCCACCACTAGCTCCCAAAGCTAGCATTCTAAATTTAACTACTCTTTGAAAAATACATATATGTATTATCCCCATATATTTATATCGAACATAATCTATGTAATAAAGACATAACTATGTATAAACAACATTAATATAATTCGACCATTCATTCATCCACTATCTTTCAAGATTTAACACAATACATCCAAAACAAGTATTCACATACCTGCACACTAAAAAGTCAGACCATTCTTTAATGATAATAACAGGTAATCAATAATAATTGGTTTAAAGACATACAAACAAGAACTGACTTCCCTGAAAAAGCAATTAGCTATGTAGACAAGACTTACATAAATAGAAGATCAACATAAATGTAATGGTTTATCTCAATAATATTAAACTTACACAACTGTAATAAAACATCTGGTTCCTAAGTCAGGTACCTTGATTGATAAGTCGATCCCCATTCTTTCCACTAACCCATTTGGCTGATAAGTCAGGTACCTTGATTGATAAGTCGATCCCCATTCTTTCCACTGAGCAGCTCCTTGGTCAGTTGGTGGTAATGCTCCAAGGACCGTGACCCCACATGCGAGCATTCATCCTAAAGGACATGGTTATTTTTTTTTGTCCTCCTTTCATCTGGCATTTCACAGTGCAGCGCTAAGGCAAGTTGACAAGGGAGTACATTTCCTTGCTTGAGTGTATTTAAATTCAAGTATAGAAAGATATGTATAGAAGATTTGCATAACTGATTTCATGAGCATAAATGATCAATAAATCTCCTAAAATATCTAAGATTACCCCCTCTTAGGTTTTTTTGGGAAAACCCCCCTACCCCCCTAATCTCGTAGACTTATATTCATCCTGAAAACCCCCCGGAAACAGGAAAATCTCGAGTTAGAGAACTCACACCCCCAAACAACATATTACAATAATTTTTCCCCCTGAAATTTAAAACAACTAACAGCCCAAATAAAACTGAAATCAAAGATTTCCAAGTTATATGTACACATTATTACAATAATTCACTTTTTTATAATTTAAAACAACTAATAAGCCCGTCAAAACAATCTTAAAGCAACCCCGATAAAACTTTATATGAAATCAAAGATTTCCAAGTTATATGTACACATTATTACAATAATTCACTTTTTTATAATTTAAAACAACTAATAAGCCCGTCAAAACAATCTTAAAGCAACCCCGATAAAACTTTATATGAAATCAAAGATTTCCAAGTTATATGTACACATTATTACAATAATTCACTTTTTTATAATTTAAAACAACTAATAAGCCCGTCAAAACAATCTTAAAGCAACCCCGATAAAACTTTATATGAAATCAAAGATTTCCAAGTTATATGTACACATTATTACAATAATTCACTTTTTTATAATTTAAAACAACTAATAAGCCCGTCAAAACAATCTTAAAGCAACCCCGATAAAACTTTATATGAAATCAAAGATTTCCAAGTTATATGTACACATTATTACAATAATTCACTTTTTTATAATTTAAAACAACTAATAAGCCCGTCAAAACAATCTTAAAGCAACCCCGATAAAACTTTATATGAAATCAAAGATTTCCAAGTTATATGTACACATTATTACAATAATTCACTT